TACTTTACCATATTCCGAATTCAAAGGTTTCAATAACCCCCCTGCAGAAGTCTTTTTTGGACGAGCTCTAGAACTACCCTCAACTGTTTGTGCAGCCATAAATCCTTTTTTTTTTCTTCATTGAGATCTGTTGACTTTGTATACCATTCCGTTGTAAATAAACGATCTTATCACGGATCCGTTGTGATCTTGAAATTCTAGAATAATGGAAACAGCAACCCTAGTCGCCATCTCTATATCTGGGTTACTTGTAAGTTTTACTGGGTACGCCTTATATACTGCTTTTGGGCAACCCTCTCAACAACTAAGAGATCCATTCGAGGAACACGGGGACTAGTCTGAAGTAGAAGTAATGGGCCTCCCAATATTGGGAGGCCCATTACTTCAATTGAGATAATAAAAAAGAATTTCATTTTTTAGTTGGAACTTTAGGTGGTTCTCGAAAAAAGATAGCGAAAAAAATGATCCCTAGAGTCGAGACTAAGAGGAATGTATAAACCAATGCTTCCATAAATTCGATCGTGGTTTGCAATTATAGCTTCCATACCTGTTTATTGGGGATCATCTCCCGGATTAACACGAAAAAAAAGAATAAAGAAATAAGTAAATAAAAATGAAGTAGAAGTAATAAACCCAAAATAGCGGAGCAGTACTGCATCAGACTACTTGTCTTCTTGTAGTTGGATCTCCAAGTTTTTGGAATACTCCAAATTCCACTTGAGCATCCAAATCAGGGTCAATACCAGCAAAAACATCTCTGAACAAGGTTCTAGCACCATGCCAAATGTGTCCGAAAAAGAAAAGCAGAGCAAATGAAGCGTGTCCAAAAGTAAACCACCCCCTTGGACTGCTACGAAAAACACCATCAGATTTCAAAGTAGCACGATCTAATTCAAAAATTTCACCCAATTGAGCACGTCTAGCATATTTTTTCACAGTAGCAGGATCACTGTAACTTACTCCATTCAGTTCGCCACCATAGAACTCAACAGTTACACCTACTTGTTCGACACTATACTTGGATTCCGCTCTTCGAAAAGGCACGTCGGCTCTAACAATTCCATCTCCGTCTACCAAAACAACAGGAAATGTTTCAAAAAAAGTAGGCATACGACGTACAAAAAGTTCACGCCCTTCTTTATCTCTAAAGATAGGGTGCCCTAACCACCCGACAGCTATTCCATCCCCGTTATCCATTGAACCCGCTCTGAATAATCCCCCTTTTGCAGGATTATTTCCGATGTAATCATAAAAAGCTAATTTTTCAGGAATTTTAGACCAAACTTCTGATAAACTTTGATTTTCGGCTAGTCCAGCACTGACTCTTCGATATATTTCTTGCTGGAAGTATCCCTGATCCCATTGATAACGGGTGGGCCCAAATAATTCGATGGGGGTAGTTGCTGAACCATACCACATAGTTCCAGCAACAACAAACGCTGCAAAAAAGACAGCAGCGATGCTGCTGGAAAGAACGGTTTCAATATTGCCCATACGTAATCCTTTGTATAGACGTTGAGGTGGGCGGACACTAAGATGGAATAAGCCTGCTAATATCCCCAATGTCCCCGCTGCAATATGATGAGAGGCTATTCCTCCTGGAACAAAAGGATCAAAACCTTCCACACCCCATGCTGGATTTACAGATTGTACCCTTCCAGTTAGTCCATACGGGTCGGACACCCAGATTCCAGGACCATACAATCCTGTTACATGAAATGTCCCAAAACCAAAGCAAGCGACTCCTGAGAGAAATAAATGAATTCCAAAGATTTTAGGCAAATCCAAAGACCGTTTTCCCGTACGGTCATCGACAAATATTGCTAGATCCCAATACACCCAATGCCATATAGCTGCCAAGAAGCACAAACCCGAAAATACAATATGTGCCCCGGCTACACCTTCGTAACTCCAAATACCCGGATTGGTTACCGTCCCCCCGGTAATACTCCAACCGCCCCATGAATCGGTTATTCCTAAACGAGTCATGAAGGGTATAACGAACATGCCTTGTCTCCACATTGGATCAAGAACTGGATCGGAGGGATCAAAAACAGCTAATTCATATAGAGCCATTGAACCGGCCCAACCCGCAACCAGGGCTGTATGCATTATATGGACAGAAATCAAACGGCCGGGATCATTCAATACGACGGTATGAACACGATACCAAGGCAAACCCATGGGACTACCCCTTTATTAATAAAAAATAGACACTATGTAACTTTATTGCATTGAAAAAAACCTATGCTATCCCTTCTTGTTTTAGGGAATTATCTCGAAAAAAGAATTAATATTAATATTTGTTCTATTCTATTAGTAATAATGGAAGAGTTCGGTTCGTAGGAAAAAAGAGAAGCAGATCTATTCTATACTCGATAAGTACTAATACGCAATGGGGGTTGATTACCTTTTATCTGAGCAAATGCATCAATATTTGGCCATCATTCAAAAGACCTATTCATAAGAATTGTCCTTTATTTTATGAACTTAATCAATCGCTGTATAAACTAAGATAACGGTCAATATTATTAAGACAAGAAGCTCATTATTACGCTTCCACATCAAAGTGAACTAGAGTACTTAATTCCTTTTTTATTTTATGCCTATTGGTGTTCCAAAAGTACCTTATCGAAGTCCCGGGGACAAGCATCCATCTTGGGTTGACATATAGTGCGACTTGTCAGATCTATTGGGTCATATGGGATTTCCCCATTCTCTCCCCCGCTCGAGATATCCTCTGTTTTGCCCAAAAAATTTGATTGAATTTGCAAAAATTTGTAGCGCGAAATGCAATGAAGTAAATTAGATTTATTTCGTGAGGAGGATATTAGCAATAAATCAATTTTATGGTCGTCTTGGCTGGACCAATAAAATGAGGTATCCAGGCTCCGTTTAGCAAAAACCAATTGGTAATATATCTATGATTATTACGTATACCAGAAATGATTCCATTTAAAACTTTATTCGAAATAGGAGTGATCTCGAATTGTTAATCAGCGGATCAAACTGTTAATCAATAATCAACGGAATAATAAATATATAATAAATATGTCAAATATTGGGCGGAAGACAGGAAAGAAACGAATTTAAAAAAAGGGGGCGAAGTCGTAGCAAAAAAGAGACGTGGTATTGGGGTCATTTGTCCTATATGTGCAAATAAAAGGCGGTCGGATCCTTATACTCGGAGTAGAGCATAAACCTAAAAAATTTGAAGAAGCCCATTCAATTCAGGAACAAGAAAAAGGCATCGTGATTTTTGGATTGGATCGCGATGAAAAAATACATCAATGAAAAGTTAGTTCAATAAGGGAATAAGTTTAGTGAATTACTTTTTTCTATTAGCATAGCCGGCTAAACGTATCGTTCTTGAAAAATGGAAGAAAAGAACCTTCGATAGAAGAAGCCTGCTAGGAAAAAAGAAAGAAAAAGGGCTGGGAGCTACACATTGATTTTTTGTTTCGCAAGTTTTGTCGAACCGTATGCATCAAAAGATGCCTGTACGGCTCCTAAGGGATACAGTTTTATCCTAATCAACCGACTTTATCGAGAAAGATTACTTTTTTTAGGTCAAATGGTTGAGAGTGATATCTCGAATCAACTTATTGGTATTATGGTATATCTCAGTATAGAGAACGAGACCAAGGATTTGTATTTATTTATCAACTCTCCTGGCGGATGGGTAATACCCGGAATAGCAATTTATGATACTATGCAATTTGTGCGACCAGATGTACAGACAATATGCATGGGATTGGCCGCCTCCATGGGGTCTTTTCTCCTGGCCGCAGGAGCAAGTACCAAACGTCTAGCATTCCCTCACGCTTGGCGCCAATGAGTTTTTTATTTGAGAGAAAAAAGAAGACTATGCCTTCGCCATATGAATTTTTAAGATTAAGTAATAATAGCATGGCACTTCAAATTCGATATGAAAATTGTTAGTGTTTTTTTTTTTCAAAATATTCGATTATGTAGCGAAGCAGTAGTATGAGAAAAAGGAGGGGTATTCCGAGTTTATCTTATCTATTGTAGGCTTATTGTAGCGTCACAAACTTTTTTCACGCCGGAAGGCTATTAATAATATTTATGGTATGAAAGAGTACAAAAAAAAAAAGAAGATTTTTTTTTGCTTTTTTTTATTTGAAAAAAAAAAGACACTTTGGGATTGCTGAATCACAAACAAAATAAATATATAAAGCAACGGAGCCATCATAGTATTTTGAACTCCTAAAAAAAAAGAAGGGTGGTAATTGGATCATTTACCGATCTGGGTATAATATAATCTATGAATTTCTCCTTGGTTGATGAAAGGTAAAAAGAAAATTCCATTGGCGAGCCGTATGCAATGCGAAAAAAATGCCCGTACGGTTGTTCAATTCTATCTTTTTCTTTATCTCCTATACTCGGCTAATCGTGCGAGATAGAGAACCTTTTTTTAGGTTATAATAATATCATCAGGGTCATGATCCATCAACCTTTTGGCGCTTTTTATGGGGCACAAACGGGAGAATTTGTCCTGGATACGGAAGAACTACTGAGACTGCGCGAAATCCTTACAATGGTTTATGTACAAAGATCGGGCAAGCCCTTATGGGTTGTATCCGAAGACATGGAAAGGGATACTTTTATGTCAGCAACAGAAGCCCAAGCTCATGGAATTGTTGATCTTGTAGCGGTTGGATAAAACATAGCAGTGACTCCGTAAGGGTTTAATAGAATATTAAATCGCAAACAGAAGCAATTCGTAATCATCCGGTTAGGATCGATCTAAACCAGCCCATAATCGATAATTCAGCATGCCGACTATTAAACAACTTATTAGAAACCCAAGACAGCCAATCAGAAACGTTACAAAATCCCCCGCTCTTGGGGGATGCCCTCAGCGCCGAGGAACATGTACAAGGGTGTATGTGCGACTCGTTTCAATCATGGGCTGAGACAAAACAAAAGAAAGAAAACAATTTGGAAGTATGAATGACAAGTACCAGTGAATCGGATAGAATGGAAGAAGAACTGCATTCACTAGCTAAAAAAAAATATATTTATCATATCTTTCTATTGTGTATGAAAATTATGGTTTCTACTGGCGCAAATTCAACAGCCTCAATTTGCAATTTAAGTTGAGAAAGAATTCCCCATTGGTATTGGTAACAAATAGTTACCCATTAAGCGGGGGAAATACTATAAAAAAAAGAAGAAAGATTATCTTTCTACTCTTGCAACAACGGACTAACAAGGTCAGCTATCCCACCGGTCTTCATAATTAAATACCGTTACTGTACAAGGTCTATCTCGTTATGAAAGACCTATTACTAGAAAATTCATGGGTAGAGCCGAAGAGTGGTAACTGTACAAGTTACCAATCGAATTAATTAAATTAAGGAAGTGGCTCCGGTATATCGAGAGGGCCTCACCGTTTAAGAAGTAATCATAGAGACGACGGAACCCACAATTTCTTTACCTATTTTGTACTTTATTTTTGCTGACTGTTTTATTTCCAATGCCTCGAAAAAAGGTAAAAGCGTGGTCGGGAAGGTTAGAGTAGCAAAAGCCATTGGAATTTTGATTTTATAAATTGGAAGAGCCCGTTTTGTTATTAATAGACTAGGAAAGGGAAAAAGAATAACTGAAGGAAAGGAAATCGATTAGTTATTCATCAAAGTTTTATTTCTTCAATGACCAGAATTAGACGAGGATATATAGCTCGGAGACGTAGAACAAAAATGCGTTTATTTGCATCAAGCTTTCGCGGGGTTCATTCAAGACTTAGTCGAACAATTACTCAACAGAAAATCAGAGCTTTGGTTTCAGCTCATCGTGATAGCGATAGACAAAAAAGGGTTTTTCGTCGTTTGTGGATCACACGAATAAATGCAGTAATTGGCGGAAATGGGGTATCCCATATTTATAGCACGTTAATAAAAAATCTGTATAAGGCGCAGTCGGTTCTTAATCGTAAGATACTTGCACAAATAGCTATATCAAATAGGAATTGTCTTTATATGATTTCCAATGAGATTATAAAATAAGGAAATTGGAAGGACTCCATTAGAATTTTTAAACGGAGTTCTGTCGAGAATGAACTCGAGGAAGATAGAGTAGAAATAATATGATAAAGTCGTCAAAATGAGCGAACACGCTAAATAGAAAAGGATTGGTTTTTTTCTTCTTCCCCAATTTTTTTTTCTTACGACACAAATACTTCCCGTATTTTTTCAACAAAACGTCCATCTGGGTTTGAGTTCCGATTGAAATTTCGATTTAATTGAAGAGTAACCCTATTTTTTATTTTTTTCTGGTTCGAAGACCTAGAGTTCTAGTGGTCGACCCACTTCTTTCAAATTGTGTGTCATTATTAAGAAAAGGTAACGAAGATAAAATACGAGCTTGTTTTATAGCAATAGTAATTAATCGTTGTTCTTTTAAGGTCAATCTATTCACGCGTCTAGATAATATTTTTCCTTGTTCACTAAGAAATCGACTAATTAAAGTCATGTTTCTATAATCAATTCGATCCCCCGATACAATCGGGGGCAAACGCCTACGAAAAGATCGCTTGGATTTAAGAAAGAGTCGCTTGGTTTTATCCATAATTTGTTTATTCCTTATCTCTAAAATCCTATTTTGATGAAATAAAAAAATACGTTATAGAACCAATTAGAGGATTTGGTTTGTCTATATTTTTTTATTTGTTTTTATTTCAATATATGAAATAATATAGATATATATCTATATTATTTTTTCATGTTATTTACAAGAGTAACACACAACCACACGGTTCGACTCTAGCTATTTTTTTATCTCCCCATGAAGTGTATGTTTGTAACAATAGAGACAGAATTTTCTCAATTCCAATCGGCTAGGTGTATTGTGTCGATTCTTTTGAGTAATATATCTGGAAATACCCCTTGCCCTTGATTCTTTATTAACACCGTTTCGAACACAATGAGTACATTCCAAAATAACCCTTGCTCGGACATCTTTACCCTTGGCCATGACCCTCCTTTTGGTTTTGGATTCACCCAACTTTTCTATTTTCCGACCTGAACCGAATAATAATCAAGGAACAAAAAAAGTTATTACCCACTCAAAATCCAATTCGGAACTAAAGATTTTATTGCAATCAATATAGGAAATAAATAGGAAATAATAAGTAATACAAAAATTGCTAACTTATTCCTAATCAACTATATTCCTAATCACAGTACAGTATTCCATTTAAATATCGTGTAGTGTAGGCTACTCTTACACTAGCCACATTTCCATTTCTGCTTTCTTTTCACTGTCTATTTTCTTTTAACTAGATAATTAATTTAATTGGAACCTGAACCCGAGTTTCGCTGAGGTTGAAATCACATTTTTATTTCGCGTTCCTCCTTTATTCTATCTATTGAATTATTTAATTGTAAAAAAAAAAAAAAGAAACGAGGAGAAAGAGAGATTAGTCACAAATATTTGATTCTAGTTCTAATCTTCTTCACCTCGTTCCAGTTCAATAGCTAGAATGAAAAAAACGGAAATGTCAATGCGTCCGGGAATAAACGGTTGATTTCTATCAATAACCCTGCTAAAGACCCGAACCATAGAGTACTTAGTACCGGTGCCACGGAAAGATATGTTTTTAGATCTCGCATTGAAAATCCTCCTTATTTTTTGTTTTTGTATTCCCTATTGTAATATTATGGTAAGAGATGTGTATGGAGTTAAAGGCCACTTGTATTTGTGGCGCAGAATCCTTAATTCAAATTGACATCCGCAATGATTCAGTAGATAATATTTTTTTGTCTTTTTTTTTCTTAAAACAGAAAAATGGACCGCTTTACGCCTGAGAATTCCCAAGAAAAATAATAATAAATTCTTATTATATGTTATATGATATGAGACAAAAAACAAGAAAGGGCAAGAGTTTTTTTGCATACCAATAGAAATAGAGGGAATAAAAAAAAAATAAGGATGTGGAAAACAAGACGGGGATTCTTTACAATTACACTGTAGACCCATTGAAAGGGATGTAGCGCAGCTTGGTAGCGCGTTTGTTTTGGGTACAAAATGTCACGGGTTCAAATCCTGTCATCCCTACCAATTACTGCTCAAAGCAGCAGTAAGGCAAGATCCTTTTTTTTATCGATTTATAATTTTTACATACATAATCTTTTATTTTATGATATATGATAGTATACACATACAAGAATTTTTTGGGTAAAAAAAAATTTACTTTTTACTTATTTCTAGTCTTTTCTTTTCCGTTGTGATAAGAAAGCGCTCTTAGTTCAGTTCGGTAGAACGTGGGTCTCCAAAACCCAATGTCGTAGGTTCAAATCCTACAGAGCGTGATTCCACCCCTGTTGTCTTAGATCGAAAATCACACACGTTGAACTGAAATAATTGAACAGCAATCTCAATTTGATCCTGCCCTGACCCCCCTCGTAGTAAATTAAAGAAAAAGGGGGGCAGTTAAAAAAAGAGATGTTAATTAATCAAAGGTCCAACTGATCACCACGTCTGTATTGTAAAAATGCGGTTACGAATAATCCAGCCAAAGTAATAGGAATTAGACCTAAGACGATTCCAAATAGAAAGACTTCAATCATTTGAATTTTTTTTTGAAAGATTAAAAAGAGGAGTAATATCTATCCCTAAATAGTAATCTGTCTTGCCTATGAATCTCAATAACCAATAATTTGTAATTAACGTTAACGCGGTACGGCAAGGAACTAGACAATATGTGAAATATCACAGAAGGATTTCTTTTTATGAATTATTCATTCAATTAATTTCAAATAAGTCCTATCTTACTCAGACCAATAAATAGAGCCGAGGTTATAGTTAAAGCTGCTAGGAGAAAACCAAAATAACTAGTTATAGTAGGCATGACGGAGCTAAAGGAAATATGTTTTTTTTATACATATGTTTATAAAGCACTTCCCTAAGTTTCAACTTTTGAACGATACGAGGATAAGCAAAAATACCTTACCAATTCATAGAATCCCTTCAATGTAAAATTTTGGATTCGTCAAGTATTCTTGAGGGTACTAACAAAATTTAGTGACAGGGATAAAAAAAGGAAAAAAATTCAAATGATTGAAGTCTTTTATAGCGACCCATCCCATGATTCCGAATCAATGGATTGAGTGGGCAACTCTTGAGTCAACTAATATTAAAATAATAATAAAAACTATGTCATGTAACTTCATTGCAAAGGGGAATTGCTTCTATTTTGTATTTTTATTTCTTACTGTATCAAATAAATTTTCGACTAAAAAGCAACCTTATAATACTTTATTAGAATACTTTTTTCTTTGACTTTAATTAATCTGTTTTACTTTATTTTATTTACTTTTTTTTTCTCTCAGTAGTTCCAGCGGTGGGTTCATTGACATAATATCGACATAATATCTCAAATGAGAAGACAAAAGGTATCGCACAATCAAATCACTCAACGAATCCCATTTTTATTTTGGTTCAATTCGATTCTAAAACTCAAAAATTATCTTCGCTTTTCCTTTATAGATTTTCCATTTTGTCTTTCCATATTATATATAAAGGATTATATATAAAGGATAAAGCCCGCACGTTGTAGTTAGGTTAAGAAAGAACCTTTGGATCTAATAGAACAACGTGGGCATCCAAAATCTAGATTATTATTATTAGAATAATTTTAGGCAGTTTTCTTGTTCGTTTATTTTTTAGTTTTATTGAATCCTATGTCCACCCGTTACTTGTTTCTGGACAACTAACCAATTCCTTGAAAAAAAAAGAGGAGAATTACAACAAAAAATTCTACATCTACAAAAAAAAAAGGGAGTTGTATATTTCATATCATTTGTGTATTTTATATCTAATTGAAATGGGTAAATATGATAATCTTCATCATTAATTATTATAAAAAAATCTGTAGGATTGCCATTTTTTTTCTTTTTTTAATTTCGAGTCCGAAGACAATAATAGAAATGGAGACAAAAGAACTCCATATTACATAAATATGCGTAATTTTATATTG